GCTAGCGTAGCTTAACACAAAGCATAGCACTGAAGATGCTAAGATGAGCCCTAAAAAGCTCCGCGGGCACAAAGGCTTGGTCCTGACTTTACTATCAGCTCTGGCACAATTTACACATGCAAGTCTCCGCAGCCCTGTGAGGATGCCCTTAATCCCCCGCCCGGGGACGAGGAGCAGGCATCAGGCACAAATCTTTAGCCCAAGACGCCTTGCCACGCCACACCCCCAAGGGAATTCAGCAGTGATAGATATTAAGCCATAAGTGAAAACTTGACTTAGTTAATGCCAAGAGGGCCGGTAAAACTCGTGCCAGCCACCGCGGTTATACGAGAGGCCCTAGTTGATAAATACGGCGTAAAGGGTGGTTAAGGAAAAGCAAAAATAAAGCCAAAGGGCCTCTTGGCCGTCATACGCTCCTGAGCGTCCGAAGTCCTAATACGAAAGTAGCTTTAACACTAGCCCACCTGACCCCACGAAAACTGAGAAACAAACTGGGATTAGATACCCCACTATGCTCAGTCGTAAACCTAGACGTTACAAATCACAATAAACGTCCGCCAGGGTACTACGAGCGTCAGCTTAAAACCCAAAGGACTTGGCGGTGCCTTAGACCCCCCTAGAGGAGCCTGTTCTAGAACCGATAACCCCCGTTAAACCTCACCACCTCTAGTCACCCCCGCCTATATACCGCCGTCGTCAGCTTACCCTGTGAAGGAACCACAGTAAGCAAAATTGATACAATCCAAAACGTCAGGTCGAGGTGTAGCGCACGAGGTGGGAAGAAATGGGCTACATTTTCTAACATAGAATAATACGAACAGCACTATGAAAAAAGTGCTCGAAGGAGGATTTAGTAGTAAAAAGGAAACAGAGTGTCCTTTTGAACCCGGCTCTGAGGCGCGTACACACCGCCCGTCACTCTCCCCCGTCAACCGCACTATTAGGTATATTACAACAAAGCACTGACAAGGGGAGGCAAGTCGTAACATGGTAAGTGTACCGGAAGGTGCACTTGGATCAAACCCAGGGTATGGCTGAGACAGTTAAGCATCTCCCTTACACCGAGAAGACATCCATGCAAATTGGATTACCCTGAGCCAAACAGCTAGCTTAACCACTAAAAGAACCAAACAACATAAATAACAAAACATAATACACAACACACAAAATAAACCATTTTACCACCTTAGTATGGGAGACAGAAAAGGTAACTTTAAGCAATAGAAAAAGTACCGCAAGGGAAAGCTGAAAGAGAAATGAAACAACCCATATAAGCACAAATAAAGCAGAGACTAAACCTCGTACCTTTTGCATCATGATTTAGCCAGTATTATTTAAGCAAAGAGACCTTCAGTTTAAAACCCCGAAACCAAGTGAGCTACCCCGAGACAGCCTATAAGGGCCAACCCGTCTCTGTGGCAAAAGAGTGGGAAGAGCTCCGGGTAGAGGTGACAGACCTACCGAACTTGGTGATAGCTGGTTGCCTAAGAAATGAATAGAAGTTCAGCCTCGTTTTCCTCTAATCAAACAAGTAATATCTAAACAACTAGAAATAAGAGAAAAACACGAGAGTTAGTTAAAGAGGGTACAGCTTCTTTAACCAAGGATACAACCTTACCCAGGAGGATAAGGATCACACTTTACAAAACTAGCCGTTTTAGTGGGCCTAAAAGCAGCCATCTGAACAGAAAGCGTTAAAGCTCAAACGGCCAAACGTTTATTATACTGATAAACAATCCTATTCCCCTAAAACTATTAGGCCGCCCCATGCCAACATGGGAGAGACCATGCTAAAATGAGTAACAAGAAGGCACACCCTTCTCCAAGCACAAGTGTAAACCAGATCGGACAAACCACTGGTAATTAACGAACCCAAAAAAAGAGGGCAATGTGAACAACAAAAAAAACAAGAAAGACCCACAAACAACAATCGTTAAACCCACACTGGAGTGCCATCGCGGAAAGACTAAAAGAAAAGGAAGGAACTCGGCAAACACAAGCCTCGCCTGTTTACCAAAAACATCGCCTCCTGCAAACCCCAAAGTATAGGAGGTCCAGCCTGCCCAGTGACTACGGGTTCAACGGCCGCGGTATTTTGACCGTGCAAAGGTAGCGCAATCACTTGTCTTTTAAATGAAGACCTGTATGAATGGCCAAACGAGGGCTTAACTGTCTCCCTTTTCAAGTCAGTGAAATTGATCTGCCCGTGCAGAAGCGGGCATACACATACAAGACGAGAAGACCCTTTGGAGCTTAAGGTACAAACCCACCCATGTTAAACAACTACTTTAAAAGCATAAACCTAATGGAAAATGGAGTTTTACCTTCGGTTGGGGCGACCACGGAGAAAAAAAGATCCTCCGAGTGGACTGGGATTACAAACCTAAAACCAAGAAAGACATTTCTAAGTCACAGAAAATCTGACCAACTATGATCCGGCTACCAAAGCCGATCAACGAACCAAGTTACCCTAGGGATAACAGCGCAATCCTCTCCCAGAGTCCATATCGACGAGAGGGTTTACGACCTCGATGTTGGATCAGGACATCCTAATGGTGCAGCCGCTATTAAGGGTTCGTTTGTTCAACGATTAAAGTCCTACGTGATCTGAGTTCAGACCGGAGCAATCCAGGTCAGTTTCTATCTGTAACGTTACTTTTCCTAGTACGAAAGGACCGGAAAAGAGGGGCCCATGCTTAAAGTACGCCCCACCCCTAATTGATGAAAACAACTAAATCAAACAAAGGGAGAACAACCTACATGACCAATATAAGGTCCTACTAAGATGGCAGAGCATGGTAATTGCAAAAGGCCTAAGCCCTTTCAACCAGAGGTTCAAATCCTCTTCTTAGTTCATGCTAAACATTTTAATAACACATCTAATTAACCCCCTAGCATATATTGTCCCAGTCTTACTGGCAGTAGCCTTCCTCACACTAATTGAACGAAAAGTGCTCGGATATATACAACTACGAAAAGGGCCAAATGTAGTAGGACCATATGGCCTCTTACAACCAATCGCTGACGGAGTAAAATTATTCATTAAAGAGCCAATTCGTCCATCCACATCCTCCCCATTTTTATTTCTTGCAACCCCAGCACTTGCGCTCACCCTAGCCATAACCCTCTGAGCACCAATACCAATACCTCACCCGGTCATAGATCTAAACTTAGGAGTTATATTTATTCTAGCACTATCAAGCCTTGCAGTATATTCCATTCTAGGATCAGGCTGAGCCTCAAACTCCAAATATGCACTAATTGGCGCACTACGAGCCGTAGCCCAAACAATTTCATATGAAGTTAGCCTAGGACTAATTCTACTATCAATTATTGTATTCTCCGGCGGCTACACCCTGCAAACATTCAACACAACACAAGAAAGCATCTGACTCCTAATTCCCGCTTGGCCCCTAGCCGCAATATGATACATCTCAACACTAGCAGAAACAAACCGAGCACCTTTTGACCTAACCGAAGGTGAATCCGAACTAGTTTCCGGCTTCAACGTAGAATATGCAGGAGGCCCCTTCGCATTATTTTTCCTAGCCGAATATGCCAACATCCTACTAATAAATACATTATCAGCTATTCTTTTTCTCGGAGCATCACACGTACCAATAATGCCAGAATTAACAACAATTAATTTAATAACCAAAGCCGCCCTACTATCAATAGTATTTTTATGAGTGCGAGCTTCATATCCACGCTTTCGATATGACCAACTAATACACCTAGTTTGAAAAAACTTTCTCCCACTAACTCTCGCCCTAGTATTATGACACATCGCCCTGCCAATCGCATTCGCAGGCCTCCCCCCACAACTATAATAAAGGAACCGTGCCTGAATGCCTAAGGACCACTTTGATAGAGTGGCTTATGAGGGTTAAAGCCCCTCCAGTTCCTAGAAAGAAGGGAATCGAACCCATACTCAGGAGATCAAAACTCCTGGTGCTTCCTCTACACCACTTCCTAAGATAAGGTCAGCTAATTAAGCTTTCGGGCCCATACCCCGAACATGACGGTTAAAATCCCTCCCCTATCAATGAACCCCTACGTACTAGCCATCTTATTATCCAGCCTAGGCCTAGGAACCACCCTAACCTTCGCCAGTTCCCACTGATTACTTGCCTGAATAGGCCTAGAAATTAATACCTTAGCAATTATGCCGCTAATAGCACAACACCACCACCCACGAGCAGTTGAAGCAACAACTAAATACTTCCTAACACAAGCAACCGCAGCAGCAACAATCCTCTTTGCAAGCACAACAAACGCCTGAACAATAGGAGAATGGGACATCACCAATTTATCCCACCCACTAGCCACTACAATAATTATTACTGCCTTAGCATTAAAAATTGGCCTAGCCCCAATACACTTCTGAATACCAGAAGTTCTTCAAGGACTTGACCTACTAACAGGACTAATCTTATCCACGTGACAAAAACTAGCCCCATTCGCACTAATTGTTCAAGTCGCCCCAACCATTGATCCCATATTATTAACATCCCTGGGCTTATTATCGACACTCATCGGCGGTTGAGGAGGACTAAATCAAACACAGCTACGAAAAATCCTAGCCTACTCATCAATCGCACACATAGGCTGAATAATTATTATCCTGCAATATACCCCTCAACTTACCCTAATCGCACTAGGAACCTACATTTTTATAACATCCGCAGCATTCCTAACACTAAAAATAGCATCCACTACAAAAATTAATACTCTGACAACAACATGATCAAAAAGCCCAATCTTAGCAACAACCACAGCTCTAGCCTTCCTATCATTAGGCGGATTACCCCCGCTAACAGGATTCATACCAAAATGACTAATTTTACAAGAAATAACAAAACAAGACCTGCCCCTTACCGCAACAATTATAGCCCTAGCCGCCCTACTAAGCCTATACTTCTATCTACGATTATGCTACGCAATAACACTAACCATTTCCCCAAGCACAACCAACAATAACACCCCTTGACGAACAAACACAACCCAAACCACCCTTCCCTTAGCCATCTCAACAGTAATTGCCCTAGGTCTCCTACCAATTACCCCTGCCATCCTAACACTAACCACCTAGGGACTTAGGATAAACTAGACCAAGAGCCTTCAAAGCTCTAAGCAGGAGTGAAAATCTCCTAGTCCCTGCCTAAGACTTGCGGGACTCTATCCCACATCTTCTGAATGCAAATCAGACACTTTAATTAAGCTAAAGCCTTACTAGATGAGAAGGCCTCGATCCTACAAACTCTTAGTTAACAGCTAAGCGCTCAAACCAGCGAGCATTCATCTACCTTTCCCGCCGTTAGCCGAGTAAGGCGGGAAAGCCCCGGCAGGGTTTAATCTGCGTCTTTGGATTTGCAATCCAACATGTACTCCACCACGGGGCTTGCTTGATAGGGAGAGGACTTAAACCTCTGTCTTCGGGGCTACAACCCACCGCCTAAACACTCGGCTACCCTACCTGTGGCAATCACACGCTGATTCTTCTCTACCAACCACAAAGACATTGGCACCCTTTATCTAGTATTTGGTGCCTGAGCCGGAATAGTTGGCACGGCCCTCAGCCTTTTAATTCGGGCTGAACTTAGCCAACCTGGGTCCCTTCTAGGTGACGATCAAATTTACAATGTTATCGTCACTGCACATGCCTTTGTTATGATTTTCTTTATAGTAATACCAATCCTTATTGGGGGATTCGGAAACTGGCTTCTTCCACTTATGATTGGAGCCCCTGACATAGCATTCCCCCGAATGAATAATATAAGTTTTTGACTTCTGCCCCCATCTTTTCTTCTTCTCTTAGCATCCTCTGGAGTTGAAGCCGGAGCCGGAACTGGTTGAACAGTTTATCCCCCACTTGCTGGTAATTTGGCCCACGCAGGAGCATCCGTAGACTTAACTATTTTCTCACTACATTTAGCAGGAGTCTCATCCATTTTAGGGGCAATTAATTTTATTACCACATCCATTAATATGAAACCTCCAGCAATTTCTCAATACCAAACACCATTATTTGTATGAGCCGTACTTGTAACGGCAGTTCTACTGCTTTTATCCCTACCAGTACTAGCCGCCGGAATTACAATGCTGTTAACAGATCGTAATTTAAACACAACATTCTTCGACCCCGCTGGAGGAGGAGACCCAATCCTTTATCAACATTTATTCTGATTCTTTGGACACCCAGAAGTTTATATCCTAATCCTGCCGGGCTTTGGCATTATTTCCCATGTTGTAGCCTATTATGCAGGGAAAAAAGAACCATTCGGGTACATAGGAATGGTATGAGCCATAATAGCAATTGGCCTTCTCGGATTCATCGTTTGAGCCCACCACATATTTACAGTTGGAATGGACGTAGACACTCGAGCATATTTCACATCTGCGACAATAATTATTGCTATTCCAACAGGCGTAAAAGTCTTTAGTTGACTAGCTACTCTGCACGGCGGCTCTATTAAATGAGAAACACCAATATTATGGGCCTTAGGCTTTATTTTCCTATTTACAGTTGGGGGTTTAACTGGTATTGTACTAGCCAACTCGTCTCTTGATATTGTTCTCCACGACACATACTATGTAGTTGCACACTTCCACTACGTATTATCAATGGGTGCAGTATTCGCTATTATAGCAGGATTTGTACATTGATTTCCACTAATTACTGGATATACACTACACAGCACTTGAACTAAAATCCATTTTGGGGTTATATTTATTGGAGTAAACCTTACGTTTTTCCCACAACATTTCCTCGGATTAGCAGGTATACCACGACGATATTCAGACTACCCAGACGCCTACACGCTCTGAAACACAGTCTCTTCAATTGGCTCACTAATTTCCTTAGTAGCCGTAATTATGTTCCTATTCATCCTATGAGAAGCTTTCGCCGCCAAACGAGAAGTACTATCTGTTGAACTAGCCTCAACAAATGCAGAATGACTCCACGGATGCCCACCCCCATACCACACATTTGAAGAACCAGCATTTGTTCAAGTTCAATCAAATTAATTCGAGGAAGGGAGGAATTGAACCCCCATATGCTGGTTTCAAGCCAGCCGCATAACCACTCTGCCACTTCCTTCTAAAGACATTAGTAAACTTGAAAATTACATCACTTTGTCAAGGTGAAATCGTAGGTTAAAATCCTGCATGTCTTAAGCTAAAAGCTTAATGGCACATCCCACACAACTAGGATTCCAAGACGCGGCATCACCCGTTATAGAAGAACTTCTCCACTTCCACGACCACGCCTTAATAATTGTATTTCTAATTAGCACCTTAGTACTTTATATTATTGTCGCAATAGTTTCAACTAAACTCACCAATAAATATATTTTAGACTCTCAAGAAATTGAAATCGTATGAACCGTTTTACCAGCTGTGATTCTCGTTCTAATTGCCCTCCCCTCCCTTCGAATTCTATACCTTATAGATGAGATCAATGACCCACACTTAACAATTAAAGCCATAGGACATCAATGATATTGAAGCTATGAATATACCGACTATGAAGACCTAGGCTTTGACTCTTATATAATCCCCACTCAAGATCTTATCCCCGGACAATTTCGACTCCTAGAAACAGACCACCGAATAGTTATCCCAATAGAGTCCCCCATTCGTGTACTAGTATCTGCCGAAGACGTATTACACTCTTGAGCCGTACCATCCCTCGGTGTAAAAATAGACGCAGTACCAGGACGATTAAATCAAACTGCTTTCATTGCTTCCCGCCCAGGTGTATTTTATGGACAGTGTTCCGAAATCTGTGGAGCAAACCATAGCTTTATGCCAATCGTGGTAGAAGCAGTCCCTCTAGAACATTTTGAAAGCTGATCATCCCTTATGCTACAAGACGCCTCACTAGAAAGCTAAACTTGGGCTACAGCGTTGGCCTTTTAAGCCAAAGATTGGTGCCTCCCGACCACCTCTAGTGAAATGCCCCAATTAAACCCCGCTCCTTGATTTGCTATTTTAGTATTCTCATGACTAGTATTCCTTATTATTATTCCAACTAAAGTCCTAAACCACATTACACCAAATGAACCCACTCATGTAAGTGCTGAAAAACACAAAACTGAATCCTGAGACTGACCATGGCAATAAGCTTTTTCGACCAATTTGCAAGCCCATCTTATTTAGGAATTCCCCTAATTGCGATTGCAATCGCACTACCATGAGTATTATATCCAACCCCCTCCACCCGATGAATTAACAACCGCCTAACTACTATTCAAGGCTGATTAATTAATCGATTTACCAGTCAATTAATATTACCACTAAATGTAGGAGGACATAAATGAGCACTTTTACTAGCATCCTTAATACTATTCTTAATTACTATTAACATGCTTGGGCTCCTGCCTTATACCTTTACACCTACTACCCAACTATCACTAAATATAGGATTCGCTGTCCCACTCTGACTTGCCACAGTCATTATTGGTATACGAAACCAACCAACAGTGGCACTAGGACATCTCCTGCCCGAAGGAACGCCAATCCCACTAATCCCCGTACTAATTATTATCGAAACAATCAGTTTATTTATTCGACCATTGGCCCTAGGCGTACGATTGACCGCCAACTTAACCGCAGGACACCTGCTCATTCAATTAATTGCCACCGCCGTATTTGTACTACTCCCTATAATACCAACAGTAGCAATCCTAACAGCCACAGTACTATTCCTCCTTACACTCCTAGAAGTTGCCGTAGCAATAATTCAAGCCTACGTCTTCGTCCTTCTCTTAAGCCTTTACTTACAAGAGAACGTTTAATGGCCCACCAAGCACATGCATATCATATGGTTGATCCAAGCCCATGACCACTAACCGGTGCAGTCAGTGCCCTTCTAATGACATCTGGCTTAGCAATCTGGTTCCACTTCCACTCAACTACACTTATAACCCTTGGAATAATTCTTCTACTCCTCACAATATATCAGTGATGACGAGATATTATTCGAGAAGGAACATTCCAAGGCCACCACACCCCTCCAGTACAAAAAGGCCTACGATATGGTATAATTTTATTCATCACATCAGAAGTGTTCTTCTTCCTAGGATTCTTCTGAGCCTTTTATCACTCAAGCCTGGCTCCCACCCCTGAATTAGGCGGATGCTGACCTCCAACTGGAATTACCCCTTTAGACCCATTCGAAGTGCCACTTCTCAACACAGCTGTCTTACTAGCATCAGGAGTAACAGTAACATGAGCACATCACAGCCTCATAGAAGGAGAACGCAAACAAGCCATTCAATCTCTTACACTTACAATCCTACTAGGCTTCTACTTTACAGCATTACAAGCCATAGAATACTATGAAGCACCCTTTACAATTGCAGATGGTGTATATGGATCAACATTCTTTGTAGCAACAGGATTCCACGGACTCCACGTTATCATTGGATCCACTTTCTTAGCCATCTGCCTACTACGCCAAATCCAATACCATTTCACCTCTGAACACCACTTCGGCTTTGAAGCCGCCGCATGATACTGACACTTCGTTGACGTAGTATGACTATTCCTCTACGTATCGATTTACTGATGAGGCTCATAATCTTTCTAGTATTTAAAGCTAGTACGAGTGACTTCCAATCACCCAGTCTTGGTTAAACCCCAAGGAAAGATAATGAACTTAATAATTACTATCCTAATAATTACTACAGCCCTATCTCTAGTCTTAGCAATTATTTCTTTCTGACTCCCTCAAATAAACCCGGACGCAGAAAAACTCTCCCCCTACGAATGTGGTTTTGACCCATTAGGATCTGCCCGACTACCTTTCTCCCTCCGATTCTTTTTAGTAGCAATTTTATTTTTACTATTTGATTTAGAAATCGCCCTACTCCTTCCCCTGCCATGAGGCGACCAACTCGACAACCCCACCGGAACCTTTTTCTGAGCTATAACAGTACTAATTCTCCTCACATTGGGGCTAATTTACGAATGAACCCAAGGAGGTCTTGAATGAGCAGAATAAGGGAGTTAGTCCAAAACAAGACCTCTGATTTCGGCTCAGAAAATCGTGGTTTAATTCCACGACCCCCTTATGACACCCGTACACTTCAGCTTTAGCTCAGCATTCATTTTAGGACTAATGGGCCTAGCATTCCACCGCACCCACTTATTATCTGCACTACTATGCTTAGAAGGCATAATACTGTCCCTCTTCATTGCATTAGCCCTCTGAGCCCTTCAATTTGAAACAACCGGATTCTCCGCAGCACCTATATTACTACTAGCTTTTTCCGCATGTGAAGCAAGTGCAGGCTTAGCCCTCTTAGTTGCCACTGCCCGCACTCACGGAACAGATCGCCTACAAAACCTCAACCTTCTACAATGCTAAAAGTACTAATACCCACAATTATGCTGTTCCCAACAATCTGATTGACCTCACCAAAATGACTCTGAACAACAACAACTGCACAAAGTCTCCTAATTGCTTTAATTAGCTTAACCTGACTAAAATGAACATCAGAGACCGGATGAACAAGCTCCAACGCCTATATAGCCACAGACCCCTTATCAACCCCTCTTTTAGTCCTGACCTGCTGGTTACTTCCTTTAATAATTCTAGCCAGCCAAAACCATATTAACCCAGAACCAGTCAACCGCCAACGTTTATACATTACATTACTAGCCTCACTACAAACCTTCTTAATCATAGCCTTCAGCGCCACAGAAATCATCATATTCTACATTATATTTGAAGCCACACTCATCCCCACCCTCATCATTATTACACGATGAGGAAATCAAACCGAACGGTTAAATGCAGGAACCTATTTTTTATTTTATACACTAGCAGGGTCCTTACCTCTTCTAGTTGCTCTCCTTCTCCTTCAAAACTCAACAGGAACCCTATCAATGCTAATTTTACAATATTCTCAACCACTAACCCTTACCTCCTGAGGTCACAAAATCTGATGAGCCGGATGTTTAATTGCCTTCCTAGTTAAAATACCACTCTACGGAGTACACCTATGATTGCCGAAAGCCCATGTAGAAGCCCCTGTAGCAGGATCAATAGTACTGGCCGCAGTGCTACTAAAACTAGGGGGATATGGAATAATACGAATGATAGTGATATTAGATCCCCTATCAAAAGAATTAGCTTACCCATTTATTATTTTAGCCCTATGAGGTATCATTATAACTGGATCAATTTGCCTACGACAAACAGACCTAAAATCACTCATTGCCTACTCATCCGTTAGCCACATAGGCCTAGTCGCAGGAGGAATTCTAATCCAAACCCCATGAGGATTTACAGGAGCAATTATTCTAATAATCGCCCACGGACTAGTATCCTCAGCATTATTCTGCTTAGCCAACACCGCCTACGAACGAACCCACAGCCGAACTATAGTACTTGCCCGAGGACTTCAAATAATTTTCCCATTAACAGCTGTCTGATGATTCATCGCCAACCTTGCCAACCTAGCACTACCACCACTCCCAAATCTCATAGGAGAAATTATAATTATCACAACCCTATTTAGCTGATCTCCATGAACAATTATCTTAACAGGAATAGGGACACTAATTACAGCCGGCTACTCCCTATATATGTTCTTAATATCACAGCGAGGACCAACACCAAATCACATTAAAGGCCTACCACCATTTCACACACGAGAACATCTACTGATAGTACTCCACCTCCTCCCAGTCATTTTACTAATTACAAAACCAGAGCTCATATGAGGCTGATGCTACTAGTAAGTATAGTTTAAATTAAAATATTAGATTGTGATTCTAAAGACAGAGGTTAAAACCCTCTTACTCACCGAGGAAAGCCCGAGGCAATAAGTACTGCTAATCCTTTATCCCCACGGTTAAACTCCGTGGTTTCCTCGTGCTTTCAAAGGATAACAGCTCATCCATTGGTCTTAGGAACCAAAAACTCTTGGTGCAAATCCAAGTGAAAGCTATGCACACAACAGCCCTAATCTTATCCTCCTCACTAGTACTAGTCCTCACAATCCTCACATACCCGCTACTAACCTCACTTAACTCAAAACCCTTAAACCCAAAATGAGCAACCTCTCACGTTAAAACAGCCGTAAGCTGTGCCTTTTTCATTAGTTTAGTACCTCTCATAATTTTCTTAGACCAAGGGGCCGAAACTATCGTTACAAACTGACATTGAATAAATACATCAATATTTGACATCAACATTAGCTTTAAATTTGACCAATACTCCCTTATTTTTACACCAATTGCTTTATATGTTACTTGATCAATTTTAGAGTTTGCATCATGATATATACACTCCGACCCATACATAAACCGTTTTTTCAAATATTTACTTCTATTCTTAGTAGCCATAATTATCTTAGTAACAGCTAACAACATATTCCAACTCTTCATTGGCTGAGAAGGGGTAGGAATTATATCATTTCTATTAATCGGATGATGATACGGACGAGCAGATGCCAACACAGCAGCACTCCAAGCCGTACTATATAACCGAGTAGGAGATATTGGACTAATTATATGCATAGCCTGACTTGCAATAAACATAAACTCATGAGAAATTCAACAAATCTTCTTCCTATCAAAAAACTTTGACATAACCTTACCTCTCGTAGGACTAATCCTCGCAGCAACAGGAAAATCAGCACAATTTGGGCTTCACCCGTGATTACCCTCCGCCATGGAGGGCCCCACACCAGTGTCTGCCCTACTTCACTCTAGCACAATAGTTGTTGCCGGAATTTTCTTACTTATCCGACTCCACCCCCTAATAGAAAACAACAAAACAGCCTTAACAATCTGTCTTTGCCTGGGAGCCCTAACCACATTATTTACAGCTGCTTGTGCCCTCACTCAAAACGACATTAAAAAAATTGTAGCTTTCTCAACATCAAGTCAGCTAGGTCTCATAATAGTTACAATTGGACTTAACCAACCACAACTAGCATTCCTACACATCTGTACCCACGCTTTCTTCAAAGCCATACTATTTCTATGTTCAGGATCAATTATTCATAGCCTAAACGACGAACAAGATATCCGAAAAATAGGGGGCCTACATAACCTAATACCATTTACCTCAACCTGCCTCACAATTGGCAGCTTAGCACTTACAGGCACTCCATTCCTAGCCGGCTTTTTCTCCAAAGATGCCATCATTGAAGCCCTAAATACCTCACACCTAAACGCCTGAGCCCTAACCCTCACACTAATTGCCACTTCATTTACCGCCGTATATAGCTTCCGAGTCGTATACTTCGTAACTATAGGAACACCACGATTCCTACCCATATCCCCAATCAACGAAAACGACCCAGCAGTTATTAAACCCATCAAACGACTCGCCTGAGGAAGCATTTTCGCAGGACTTCTCATCACCTCAAACTTTTTACCTACCAAAACACCCATCATAACTATACCAACAACCCTAAAAACAACCGCTCTGCTAGTTACAATTATAGGACTACTAATAGCCATAGGACTAACAGCCTTAACAAGTAAACAATTCAAAATCACTCCAACAATAACATCACACCATTTCTCCAACATACTAGGATATTTCCCAGCAATCATACACCGATTTATTCCAAAGCTAAATTTAGTATTAGGACAATCAATTGCCACCCAACTAGTAGACCAAACATGATTCGAAGCCGTAGGACCAAAAGGATCCACAGCCGCCCAACTAAAAATAGCCAAAATTACTAGTGATGCCCAACGAGGAATAATCAAAACATACTTAACCATTTTCTTCCTGACCCTAACCCTAGCAACCCTTTTAGCCACCCTTTAAACAGCCCGAAGCGCACCACGGCTCAAACCCCGAGTAAGCTCCAACACAACAAACAAAGTCAAAAGCAACACCCACGCACAAATTACCAACATCCCACCACCAGACGAATACATTATAGCTACTCCACTAGTATCTCCCCGCAACACAGAAAACTCTTTCAAATTATCAACAACACTTCAAGAACCCTCATACCACCCATCTCAAAACAACCCAACCATTAACCCTACCCCTAATACATATATTAGTACATAACCAATAACAGAACGATCCCCCCAAGCCTCAGGAAAAGGCTCAGCAGCTAAAGCTGCTGAATATGCAAATACCACAAGCATTCCCCCCAAATAAATCAAAAAAAGAACTAATGACAAAAAAGATCCCCCATGCCCAACTAAAACCCCGCACCCAACCCCAGCCGCTACCACCAAACCAAGGGCAGCAAAATAAGGCGCAGGGTTTGAAGCCACAGCAATTAAACCAACAACCAAAGCTATCAACAGTAAAGAAATAAAATAAGTCATAATTCTTACTCGGGCTTTAACCGAGACCAGTGACTTGAAGAACCACCGTTGTTATTCAACTATAAGAACCCTCTAATGGCAAGCCTACGAAAAACACATCCATTAATTAAAATTGCTAACGACGCACTAGTCGACCTACCCGCCCCCTCAAACATTTCTGTATGATGAAATTTTGGCTCTCTTTTAGGATTATGTTTAATTACCCAAATCCTAACAGGACTATTTCTAGCCATACATTACACCTCAGACATCTCAACCGCCTTCTCATCTGTCGCCCATATCTGCCGAGACGTCAACTATGGGTGACTTATCCGCAACATCCACGCAAACGGAGCATCTTTCTTTTTTATTTGCATTTACTTACATATCGCCCGAGGACTATATTACGGATCATACCTTTATAAAGAGACTTGAAACGTAGGAGTAGTACTCCTCCTCCTAGTCATGATAACTGCCTTTGTGGGTTACGTTCTGCCATGAGGACAAATATCTTTCTGAGGCGCTACAGTAATTACCAATCTACTATCAGCAGTACCATATGTAGGAGACATATTAGTTCAATGAATCTGAGGAGGCTTCTCAGTAGACAATGCAACACTAACACGATTCTTTGCTTTCCATTTCCTTTTACCATTCATTGTTGCCGCAGCAACCATAGTTCACCTACTATTTCTACACGAAACAGGATCCAACAACCCCGTAGGAATCAACTCAGACGCAGACAAAATCACCTTCCACCCATACTTTTCATATAAAGACCTTCTAGGGTTTGTAGTAATACTACTAGCCCTTACATCATTGGCTCTATTCTCCCCAAACCTGCTTGGAGACCCAGAAAACTTCACCCCAGCAAACCCCCTAGTCACACCCCCACACATCAAACCCGAATGATACTTCCTCTTTGCCTACGCCATTCTACGATCAATCCCCAACAAACTAGGAGGAGTCCTTGCCTTGTTGTTCTCAATCTTAGTACTAATAGTAGTACCAATCCTACATACATCCAAACAACGCGGACTTACATTCCGACCTATCACCCAATTTTTATTCTGAACTTTAGTAGCCGACATGGCCATCCTGACATGAATTGGAGGAATACCAGTAGAACATCCATTTATTATTATTGGCCAAATCGCATCTGTCTTATACTTCGCACTGTTCTTAATCTTCTTTCCACTAGCAGGTTGACTGGAAAATAAAGTACTACAATAAGCTTGCCCTAGTAGCTTAGTCTATAAAGCATCGGTCTTGTAATCCGAAGATCGGAGGTTAAATTCCTCCCTAGCGCCAGAAAAGAGAGATTCTAACTCCCACCTCTGGCTCCCAAAGCCAGAATTCTAAACTAAACTATTTTCTGCGTGTATGGTTTAGTACATATTATGCATAATATTACATTAATGTATTAGTACATTAATGTATATTCACCAAGAATTTATTTAAACCATAAAACATGTACTAAAAAAGCGAATGTACATAAAGCATTACTATTTAAAATTCCACAAATCCTGATTTCAAGCTAGAAAAAGTTCTACGACCATAAATTGGTCCTCCGAATTTTCCTTGAAAGATTCAACTAACATTTACATAAGTAATAAATATGTAGTAAGAAACCACCAACTTACTTATATAAAGGCAAATTATTAATGATAGAATCAGGGACAATAATTGTAGAGTTGCATAAAATGAACTATTACTGGCATCTGGTTCCTATTTCAGGGACATAAGTGGAAATCCCCCCCAATATTATTTATACTGGCATTTGATTAATGGTGTAGTACATATAATTCATAACCCCACATGCCGAGCATTCTTTTATATGCATTTGGTATTTTTTATCTGGTTTCCTTTCATCTGACATTTCACAGTGCACGCTCAAATAAAGTAATAAGGTGGAACATTTATTCTTGCAAGAATGAATATAAGTGAATGTTAAAAAGACATAACTTAAGAATTACATTAATTTACTTCAGGTGCATAAGACATCTTCATTCAATACACAATTCTACTATATCCCCCTTTGGGTTTTCACGCGACAAACCCCCTTACCCCCTACGCCCAGAAAATCCTGTTTTCCTTGTCAAACCCCGAAACCAAGGAGGACTCAGCCAAGCGTCTAAAGCCAACGAGTTGAAATGTGTGTCGACTTATATCACCACATATTATATATAACATATATAAATATAATAACACAAATTGCTTGCCATTGAATAACCTAAAACCCAGAATTAAAAACCCCATAAATAACATAAGACACTTATATTTCCAAGTTTAAACC